CGCTTTAACGACCAATGGTTAACGATGGCCCTGATGGGTGGTTTTGCTAGAATAGGTAATAATGAGATCACTATTTTAGTAAATGATGCGGAGAAGAGTAGTGACATTGATCCCCAAGAAGCTCAGCAAACTCTTGAAATAGCGGAAGCTAACTTAAGGAAAGCTGAAAGCAAGAGACAAACAATTGAGGCAAATCTAGCTCTCAGACGAGCTAGGACACGAGTAGAGGTTATCAATGTGAGTTCGTAACTAATTGGTGCGTCTGAATAGAATAATCCAAAGAATTTCTGTTTATACACCCTTTTTGATTTGATTTGGATTCTGCCGATTGAATACAATCAAATTCAAATACAATCAAGTGGAATCGTATTCTGATGGAAAGAAAAAAGTTTCCGTTTCAATTCGAAAATAAAATCGAAAAATCGAATAGGATAGAAAAGATACAAAATCAATAAAAGAGGGTGAGTAGAAAAACTTATTAGATACCATTGACCGTGGTATCTAATAAGTTCTACCTACTATTGGATTTGAACCAATGACTCCCGCCGTATGAAAGCAATACTCTAACCACTGAGTTAAGTAGGTTATTTATCATTATAAATATAAAGAGAACCAAAAAGGGACCCATCCCATCGATGGATTATAAATGCAATATGACTTCTAAGCAATACCAATCAAAAAGATCAAAGAGATATGATGTTGGATCATGTAATATTCATCTTGACAAGAAATTATCTACATAATATGATAAAATATGTATCAGAAACACAAGGGCTATAGCTCAGTTAGGTAGAGCACCTCGTTTACACGCGCGCCAATGTTTTTCAAAGGAGTCCATCATCCAATCAAAAGAATTGATCTTTTTGAAAAATCAATGTCTGACTCCATGACTTTTAGGGAACAAAACAAGAGAACAATAGCCTGACAAATGGTTCGGTCCGATTCAGGTGCCTATTTAGGAACCAAATCGAATCCATCATTGATTTGAGATATTGATAAGGTGAATACCTAGTCTATTCAATGCTAGGCATAATGAGTATAAGGACCTCAAAAATTCTCTTTTCGTCCTATGAACCTTAAGGCGTATGAAGTTTCATATTTGATTCTTTAATCAGGATGATAGAGACTCCATTTAACTTAGGTTGATCTAGGCCAGAAGCAGACCTACGTCAAGATAACCTTTCTTTGAAACACTTTGGTAGTGCTCCTATATCATAATCCAAATAATGAATCAGAGCACATGGAGCCATTTCCTTAGTTTTCTGTCAAGAAAAAATATGGTAGACTAACTGATATTTATATCAGTTAATGAAAGAGCCCAATGCAAAAAAGATGCATGTTGGGTCTTTGAAAGAGTTCGAATCATTTTGATAAGAATCAGTTCGATCTGTTTTACCGAGAAGGTCTACGGTTCGAGTCCGTATAGCCCTACAATAATCAATAATAAAAAAAATTGAAATACAAAAGTCAAAGTTGTATAGTTTTCATTTCCTCATTATTGTATTTTTTGTTGTTTGTAACTGACCGCTCGTGGTTGCTTGGTTCATCGAAATCAAATCATTCCCATAAGCTTGCTGGTATGGGGCTCGTTCCGAGCCGAACATAAAACTGAAAACAAAAGAACATTTCAATGGATTTAATCGCAATTTTTTTTTCTAATCTCGGATAAACAAACAAATTTTCCTTCAGTAATTAAGGATCTTCATATGTGAATTACATATGAATTTTTCTCTTTTACTATCCACAATCAAAGAGTTAGTGATACTTACTTTCTTTGTCTTTGGTTTGGTAGACCCACCTACGTTTGGTGAATTTGTGGAGTCAAAATCATGACATGAATCCCGTTAAAAACTCCAACCTAACCCAACTCAAATTGAATAGTAAATCACACGGATCTAGGAACGGATTACTGTATTTGTTGATACATCAGAGTTTGAAAAACAAAGATCTTTTCATAAACATAAAATCCAATATATATTCGATATATAAAACAGAATTAAAATAGATTGAATTTCCAATTCGAATATTAGAAATTTCGAAATTCAAAACAAAAACGAGAATTCTATTTGGAATTCCTTTTAGGTAGAAAAGTCCGAAGCGAGGTGAAAGCAAGAGGGTTTTATTTGTTTTGTTTGTATAAGAGATTTATACTATATTGAAATAAAATCTAAGGAAGTGTAATGAAAATAGGATTACAATCGAGAAATCTTAAAACGAGACATCACAGCAAACAAACGAAACTATGTGGTTCGATCAAAATGAATTGTTGTTTTGACTAACCAGTTATCGATGACTTGACAATGAATTCCAATTCGAATCGCCGAATTCGGTATATTTTCCACATTCATAGGAGTTCGTCTATGTTTCTTCTTTACAAATATGATATTTTCTGGGCATTTCTAATAATATCAAGCGTTATTCCTATTTTGGCATTTCTAATTTCTGCAGTTTTAGCCCCGATTAGCAAAGGGCCAGAGAAACTTTCTACTTATGAATCGGG